GTTTACCGTAGCTTAAGCCCCCCACCAAAAGCACGGCACTGAAGTTGCCGAGATGGCCAACACCTAGCGCCCGGAAACACACCGTCTTGGTCCTAGACTTAGAGTTACTTTAAGCCCCCCCTACACATGCAAGCCTCCACACACCAGTGCGTAAACCCTATTATACAGTACACAATAGATCAGATATCAGGCACACATTAGTAGCCCAAAACATCTAGCCCATGCCACACCCACACGGAATTCAGCAGTGACAAACATTAGGCCATAAGCCATATTTTAAAGCTAGACCTAGGTACAGCAACAAAAGGACCGGTAAACTCCGTGCCAGCCACCGCGGTTACACGAAGGGTCCAAAGTAACATTTAACGGCGTAAAACGTGACCAGAAATCAACTCATCAAGCAGCCTTTAAACCCAAAGATAGTTGTAAAACACACATATCCTGGAGAAACGGGCCTCACTAGAAAATTTTTTTGCCCTCACGAAATCTAAGAAACAAACTAGGATTAGATACCCTACTATGCTCAGACCTTAACCAAGTCAGAACTCACTACCCCCACTGCCCGCCAGAGAACTACACGCACAAAGCGCAAAACTCAAAGGACTTGACGGTGTCCCATACCGACCTAGAGGAGCCTGTCCTATAATCGATACCCCACGCCACACCTCACCCTCTTTAGCCAAAACCCACTTCAGCCTATATACCGCCGTCGCCAGCCTACCTTATGACAGAAACCAAAGTAAGCACAATAATGTCCTATCATTAAAACGTCAGGTCAAGGTGTAGCTAATAAGGGGGCAAGAAATGGGCTACATTTTCTTAATAAGATGCCACCAACAGGAAAATGAAAACCTCCCACCAAGCTGGATTTAGCAGTAAAACGGGTAAGTTTGCCCGCTTGAAGCCCGTCCTGGGACGCGTACACACCGCCCGTCACCCTCCTCATCACATCAGCACCCACTAATTAAATCGCTACAACAACACTAGAGGAGGCAAGTCGTAACATGGTAAGTGTACTGGAAAGTGCACTTGGTACAACCACGAGGTAGTTTATCTTAAACACCTAGCTTACAATTAGGAATTGCCCCCTTGAGGCCCTCATGAGCCAGCCCCCCCGCCTGCCTTATCTCCTAAAAACCCATGCTACCGAAACCAAACCATTTGTCTCACCCAGTATATGTGATAGAACAGCCCACCCAGCGCACCTCCCAGTACCACAAGGGAACACTGAAAGACTAAATTATACTCAAAGCACAATACAGCAGGCCTCAACTACCGTACCTCTTGCATCATGGTTTAACAAGCACTCTCAGATAAAGCGCCCTTCACCTGCCCACCCGAAGCCAGACGAGCTACCTCAGAGCAACACTAGCAAAAACCCATCTCTGTGGCAAAAGAGTGGGAAGACTTTGAGGTAGAGGCGAAACACCAACCGAGCCTGGCGATAGCTGGTTGCTTAATAAAAGAATTTAAGTTCAACTCTAGCCATACTACATATTACACCAATAACACCCCCCACGCTTGAAGTCATACAATAAGGGTACAGCTTTATTGTAATTGGACACAACCAATATTAGCGGACAAATCAAACCTCTAAGATCCGTAGGCCTTAAAGCAGCCATCAACAAAAATTGCGTCAAAGAACTCTGCCCCCACCATACCAACAACCATAAAAACCCCCTACCCCAAACTAAGCCACTCTATGCCACACATAGAAAACCTCCTGCTAAAACTAGTAATAAGAAAAGCACTCTCCACGCACCCGTGTACGCCGACATGGATACCCCGCCGGCACTTAACAGCGCCTTACACGCTAATATTAATAAACCCAAGACCCACAACCCAATAAGCTGTTACCCCAACACAGGCGTGCTACAATGGAAAGATTAACAGCCCCAAAAGGAATTCAGCTAACGCACCTCACCTGTTTACCAAAAACATGGCCTTTAGCTAGGAAAGCAGTATTAAAGGTCTAGCCTGCCCAGTGACCCATAAACGGCCGCGGTATCCTAACCGTGCAAAGGTAGCGCAATCACTTGTCCCCTAAATAGGGACCCGTATGAACGACTTCATGAAGGTGCACCTGTCTCCTGAGGCCAATCAATGAAACTGATCTATCAGTACAAAAGCTGATATATGCCCATAAGACGAGAAGACCCTGTGGAGCTTCAAGAAAACTACTAACGAGTCAACACAAACATCACCAAGAACAGACACCCCCACATCAATAGTAAAAACTTTCAGTTGGGGCGACTACGGAGCATAATAAAACCTCCACGACATCAGGCTTACAACCATCACAAGGCCTACTAGCCAAAAACAACCATTGACCCAGTAATAAAACTGATTAACGAACCAAGTTACCCCAGGGATAACAGCGCCATCCCCTTCAAGAGTCCCCATCGCCAAGGGGGTTTACGACCTCGATGTTGGATCAGGGCCTCCCAGTGGTGCAGCCGCTACTAACGGTTCGTTTGTTCAACGATTAAAGCCCTACGTGATCTGAGTTCAGACCGGAGAAATCCAGGTCGGTTTCTATCTATGCTACAGCCTCCTCAGTACGAAAGGACCACTGAGGCTAATACCCCTGCCAAAATCGCACGTATCACTAAACCTAATTGAATAAAACTCAAACGACTCCGAGCAGTCGCCCCGAGACAAGGGCCATTTTTTAGGGTGGCAGAGACAGGTTTTAATGCACAAGGCCTAAGCCCTTGATCCAGGGGCTCAAATCCCCTCCCTAAAAATTAAACTTCTCAGCCACGTAATAAGCCCACTAATACTCATTATCCCAGTATTATTAGCCGTCGCCTTCTTAACCCTATTAGAACGAAAATTACTCGGCTACATACAACTACGCAAGGGGCCTAACATTATCGGCCCTTACGGCCTATTACAGCCAATCGCCGATGGACTTAAATTATTTTTAAAAGAGCCCTTACGCCCAACAACCGCCTCCCCAATACTATTTATTGCTATACCAACACTAGCCTTAATACTGGCCCTCCTCATCTGAATACCAATACCACTACCAAAACCCCTACTTGAACTAAACCTGGGCATACTCATTATCTTAACACTATCAAGCCTAGCAGTCTACTCCATTTTATGGTCCGGCTGGGCCTCAAATTCAAAATACGCCCTAATCGGCGCCCTCCGAGCAGTCGCACAAACTATTTCATATGAAGTAACACTAGGCCTCATTATTTTATCAGTTATTGTTCTAGCAGGGGGGTTCACCATACAGGCCTTACTAGTTACCCAAGAAACAACATGACTCGCCACCTGTACATGGCCTCTACTAATAATATGGTACATCTCAACCCTAGCTGAAACTAATCGTGCCCCCTTTGACCTAACAGAAGGCGAGTCAGAATTAGTCTCCGGCTTCAACGTAGAGTACGCTGCCGGCCCTTTCGCCCTATTTTTCCTCGCCGAATATGCAAATATTATCATAATAAATACCCTCTCATGCATCCTATTCTTATCCCCACACAACATCACACCAGAACTATTCACCTTAAACCTAATAATCAAATCCCTGATATTAACATTAGGGTTTTTATGAGTCCGTGCCTCATACCCACGTTTTCGCTACGATCAATTAATACACCTACTCTGGAAAAACTTCTTACCACTAACACTAACACTATGCCTATGATACATTTCCACACCAATCCTAACCGCAGGGGTTCCACCTCTGACCTAAACGGAGGTGTGCCCGAGCAATTAAGGACTACTTTGATAGAGTACACCACAGGGACTAATACCCCTCACCTCCTAGACACCCGGGCCACGATCCCAGACTACAAGACCCAAAACCTTGCGTACTACCTAGTTTGTACTACTATCTAGTAGAGTCAGCTAATAAAGCTTTCGGGCCCATACCCCGACAATGTTGGTTTAAATCCCTCCTATACTAATAAACCCAATAATCTGATCATTGCTTGTTACAGGCCTATCACTAGGCACCATTATCACCATATCCAGCCACCACTGACTCCTGGCCTGATTAGGACTTGAACTAAACACACTCAGCATACTTCCAATTATCATAAAACCAACCCACCCCCGCGCAACAGAAGCCGCCACAAAATATTTTCTAATTCAAGCCATCGCAGCCGCACTAATCCTATTCTCCAGCGCCATAGACGCCTGAATTACAGGACAGTGATATATTTCACACACCCCTACCCCAATACTCAGTACCGCCATCATCCTAGCCATTGTACTAAAACTAGGTCTTGCACCCACCCACGCATGATACCCAGAAGTACTACAAGGATCAACCCTGCTCACCGCCCTAATCATCTCAACATGACAAAAACTTGCACCTTTAACCCTACTATACATAATAAGTAATCACCTATCAACAAACACCATACTACTTCTAGGAACAACATCCGCCCTCATCGGCGGTTGATCTGGCCTAATTCAAACCCAAACACGAAAAATTATAGCATTTTCATCAATTGCTCACATAGGCTGACTAATCATCGCAATGGCCTTAAGTCCAACCTTAGCCGCCGTAACACTAGCCATTTACATCATTAACACCGCCGCTATCTTCATAATACTCAATACCACAACAACAAAAACACTTACTGACATAGGAACCATATGAACTCAATCTCCCCCCCTGACCTCATTAACCACCCTCACACTAATATCACTAGGCGGTCTGCCGCCCCTCACCGGCTTCATACCAAAATGACTCATCTTAAACGAACTCTGCTCAACAAAATTAGTATTACTTGCTGCCACCCTGGCCGCAGCAAGCCTGCCAAGCCTATACTTCTATACCCGCATAAACTACCTCACCACACTCACCACGCCCCCCAACACAACAAACACTGAACACAAATGACGATTCATAAACCCACCAAACACCCTACAGGCCATTGCAGCCACTTTAGCAACCCTACTATTACCCATAACACCATTGTTCATCACTTAGAAATTTAGGTTAAACTAAACCAAGGGCCTTCAAAGCCTTAAATAGGGTCAACAAGCTCTAGTTTCTGAAGGCCTGTAAAACTCTAATCTACATCTCCTGACTGCAACTCAGGCACTTTAATTAAGCGAAAACCTCCTAGACTAGTGGGCCTCGATCCCACAAAAACTTAGTTAACAACTAAACACCCCATCCAGCGGGCTTCAGCCTACTTCTCCCGTTTAAAGGTAAACGGGAGAAGCCCCGGCACCTTCTAAGGTGCGTCTCCAAATTTGCACTTTGGTGTAGCGGCTACTTCGTGGGCTGATAGTGGAGGCTCCTCGCCCCGTCCATGAGTCTACAGCTCACCGCCTTGCTCGGCCACACTACCTGTGTTTCTCGCACGTTGACTCTTTTCAACCAACCATAAAGATATTGGCACCCTATATCTCCTCTTCGGCGCCTGAGCGGGCATAGTGGGCACCGCCCTAAGTCTGCTCATTCGGGCTGAGTTGAGTCAGCCTGGCTCCTTACTTGGGGACGATCAAATCTACAACGTTGTAGTAACAGCCCATGCTTTTGTCATAATTTTCTTCATAGTCATGCCTGTTATAATTGGTGGTTTTGGCAACTGGCTTGTGCCTTTAATAATTGGGGCCCCCGATATAGCCTTTCCACGAATAAATAACATAAGCTTCTGACTCCTGCCCCCGTCTCTATTACTACTTCTCGCCTCATCTGGCGTAGAGGCCGGTGCCGGAACCGGCTGAACCGTATATCCCCCCTTAGCGGCCAACTTAGCCCACGCCGGCGCATCCGTCGATTTAGTAATCTTTTCTCTCCACCTTGCAGGGGTGTCCTCTATTTTAGGCGCAATTAACTTCATCACCACCTGCATTAATATAAAATCACCCGCATTATCACAATACAATACCCCCCTATTTGTTTGATCAGTACTGATTACTGCCGTCCTACTTCTCCTTGCCCTACCAGTATTAGCTGCCGGTATCACCATACTGCTAACAGACCGAAATCTTAATACTACATTCTTTGACCCTGCCGGGGGGGGCGACCCAGTTTTGTATCAACACCTATTTTGATTCTTCGGACACCCAGAGGTCTACATTCTAATTCTCCCAGGTTTTGGAATAGTGTCCCACATTATTGCATATTACACAAACAAAAAAGAGCCCTTCGGATACATAGGCATAGTCTGAGCTATGATGTCCATTGGCTTCCTAGGCTTTATTGTCTGAGCCCATCACATATTTACTGTTGGTATAGACGTTGACACTCGCGCTTATTTCACCTCTGCAACCATAATCATTGCAATCCCAACGGGGGTAAAAGTGTTTAGCTGACTCGCAACAATGCACGGGGGAATAATCAAATGAGACGCCCCCCTGCTCTGAGCCCTAGGCTTTATTTTCCTTTTCACAGTGGGCGGCCTGACAGGGGTAATTCTTGCAAACTCATCATTAGACATTGTGCTACATGATACATACTATGTAGTAGCCCATTTCCACTACGTCCTCTCAATAGGGGCTGTATTTGCTATCATGGGTGGCTTCGTCCACTGATTCCCCCTATTTACCGGACTCTCTCTACACCCGACCTGAACAAAGACACATTTTGTACTTATATTTATTGGAGTAAATCTCACATTCTTCCCACAGCACTTTCTCGGCCTAGCCGGCATGCCGCGCCGTTACTCTGACTATCCTGACGCGTACACACTATGAAACACTGTTTCCTCGGTTGGCTCACTAATTTCAATAGTGGGCGCAGTAGTAATAACATTTATTATTTGGGAGGCATTTGCTGCTAAACGCACCCCCACACCCACCACACTTGCCTACTCTAATCCTGAATGACTATTTGGCTGCCCGCCCCCCTATCATACCCACGAAGAACCAGTACTTATCTACACTCCCACCAAAGGGTGGGGGACTCGAACCCCCTCCTCTTAGTTTCAAGCTAATTGCACAAAACTCCCTAATGCTCACCCCTTGAGGCTCTAGTAAATAAATTACATAGCTCTGTCAGCGCTAAATAAAAGGCTGCCCCCTTTGCGCCTCTGTGGCACACCCCGCACAACTAGGCTTTCAAGACGCCGCCTCGCCTATCATAGAAGAACTTCTACACCTACACGATCATGCAATAATAGTTGTCTTCATTATTAGCACTTTTGTATTATATATCATTACTCTTATAATTACCACCCCCCTTACTCATACAAGCACAATAGACGCACAGGCCGTTGAAACAATTTGAACAATCCTACCCGCAGTGATTTTAATTCTAATCGCCCTGCCATCGCTCCGCATTCTTTATCTAATAGATGAAGTCAGCGACCCCCATCTAACTATTAAGGCCCTAGGGCATCAGTGATATTGGAGCTATGAATATACAGACTACGAAGATCTTATATTCGACTCCTATATGGTACCCACCCAAGACCTAATTCTTGGCACACCTCGCCTTCTCGAAGTAGACCATCACATAGTTGTACCAACTGACTCACCCATTCGAATATTAATCTCCGCAGAAGATGTCCTGCACTCATGGGCCGTACCTGCCATTGGAATTAAAACCGATGCCATCCCAGGACGCCTTAATCAAACCACATTTACCCCCTCCCGCCCCGGACTTTTTTTTGGCCAGTGCTCCGAAATTTGCGGCTCTAATCACAGTTTTATACCAATTGTAGTCGAGTCATCAACACTTAACAACTTTGAAACCTGGTCTACCATAATACTTCACTCATCTCTATGTAGCTGAGTCTATTAGCGCCGGCCTTTTAAGCCGGAGACGGGCAGTTAGCCCCCTAGAAACAATGCCCCAACTCAACCCTGCCCCATGATTTGTAACCTTTCTTATTACATGATTAATCATTCTTGCGCTACTAAAACCAATACTACACATACGCCCTATTCAACAACCTGTGAAAGACCTATTAAACTCCCAAACAACAAGCTGACTCTGAACATGACACTAAACCTATTTGACCAATTCTCTAGTCCTCACCTATTAGGTGCATCACTCATAACACTAGCCATGCTTATGCCTCTAACACTCTACTTCTCTACCCCACGCATTATCCCAAGCCGAACAATCGTAGTTCAAGAGTGAATAATATTAAAATTTACCAAACAACTAATAATACCCGCCAATTTGACAGGACATCCATGAGCACTACCCCTGCTGGCCATTATGTACTATTTAACACTAACCAATCTCTTAGGGCTACTCCCATATACATTTACACCCACCACCCACCTCTCCCTCAACATGGGCCTCGCAGTACCCTTATGACTAATAACGGTATTAACAGGACTACGAAACCAGCCAGCCCATGCACTAGCCCACATACTTCCCCTGGGCACACCAACACCACTAATTCCCGTCCTCATTATCATCGAAACAGTTAGCCTACTAATCCGCCCCTTAGCACTAGGAGTACGCCTAACCGCTAACTTAACAGCTGGTCACTTACTAATGATACTTACTTCAACCGCAACATTGGCCCTCATACCCCTAACCCCAACGACCAGTGTGCTCACAATACTCTTATTGCTGCTACTAACAGGCCTTGAAGCCGCCGTTGCACTTATTCAAGCATATGTGTTTACTCTACTCCTCAGTCTATACCTACAAGAAAATACCTAATGACCCACCAAGCCCATAGTTTTCACATAGTGGACCCCAGCCCCTGGCCCCTGACAGGAGCAATAGCTGCACTACTAATAACATCGGGACTAGCAATATGGTTCCATCAAAATTCAACAATTCTAATAAACATAGGACTAATCATTATAGTACTAACCACATATCAATGATGACGCGATGTCGTGCGTGAAGGCACATTCCAAGGACATCACTCCAAGCCCGTCCAAAGTGGCCTACGCTACGGTATAATTTTATTCATCACATCAGAAGTTTTCTTTTTCATTGGATTCTTCTGAGCATTCTACCACTCAAGCCTCGCACCAGCCCCAGAATTAGGCGGCCTATGACCCCCTTACGGAATCATCCCCCTTAGCCCTTTCGATGTGCCCTTATTAAACACAGCAGTCCTGCTGGCATCCGGAGTCACAGTTACATGAGCCCACCACTCCATCATGGGGGGCGAACGCAAAGAAGCCCTACAAGGACTCACACTAACCATCTTACTCGGGCTATACTTTACTATACTACAGGCCATAGAGTACATTGAAGCCCCGTTTACTATTGCTGATGCAACATACGGATCAACTTTTTTCGTTGCCACTGGATTCCACGGGCTTCACGTTATTATCGGCACCTCGTTTCTCGCCGTGTGCCTAATGCGACAAGTCAACTACCACTTTACAACCCACCACCACTTTGGCTTCGAAGCAGCCGCCTGATATTGACACTTCGTCGATGTTGTGTGACTATTCCTATACGTATCAATTTATTGATGAGGCTCTTATTTTCCTAGTATATAGTACAAGCGACTTCCAATCGTTAAGTCCTAGACCAGCCCTAGGGGAAAATAGTGTTCCCGGCCATCATCGCCATTGCCCTGCTACTTACCACCACACTAATTATTATTAGCCTATGATTACCTCAAACCACACCAGACACAGAAAAACTGTCGCCATATGAATGCGGCTTTGACCCCCTAGGCACCGCACGGCTACCATTCTCAATACGATTTTTCCTTGTAGCCATCCTATTCTTGCTCTTCGACTTAGAAATTGCCCTACTCCTACCCACCCCATGAGCAACTAATTCCCCAACCCCAACAACTACAATACTATGAATCACCACTATTATTATTCTCCTCACACTTGGCTTGATCTACGAATGATTGCAAGGGGGCCTCGAGTGGGCAGAATTGGGGGCTAGTTTAACAAAAACCACTAATTTCGACTTAGTAAAACCCGCACACCGCGGGGCCACCTAACATGACACTCACCCACTTTGCAGCGGCTACTGCCTTTGCACTGAGCATCACAGGGGTGGCCTTATGCCGCAAACATCTTGTCTCTGCCTTACTATGCATTGAAGGCATAATACTCGCCCTGTATATACTACTAATATGTGCCTCACAAACACTAAATCAAAGCACCACTACTATGCAGCCTATTATTCTACTAACTTTAGCTGCCTGTGAAGCAGGGGCAGGGCTAGCCCTGCTGGTGGCAACCACACGCACCCATGCATCAGATCACCTAAAAAATATAAACCTACTAAAATGTTAAAAATTCTATTAGCCACAGGAATACTAATCCCAAGCACACTGCTCAACCAAACTAAGTACTTATTCACCATCACTGCCGCACAGGCAATAATCATCACACTAATGATACTAAAATGACTTTATTACCCACTAAGCCAAAAACCACACTCACTCAACACATGATTATGCATTGACACCATCACTGCCCCCCTGATTATTATATCTGCTTGAATCCTCCCGCTAATAATCATTGCAAGCCAATACCACCTAGCCCACGAACCAGTGGGCCGAAAACGAGTGTTTCTCGCGCTTTGTTCAATCCTACAAACAACGCTAATCATAACTTTTACCACAACAGACTTAGTATTATTCTATATTATATTCGAAGCCACGCTGCTTCCAACACTAGTTATTATTACTCGATGGGGCAATCAAGCCGAGCGCCTGTATGCGGGAACATATTTTCTATTTTATACCCTAACAGGCTCATTACCACTACTCATCGCCATCCTTATTATAAACAACAACAATACGCACATGCTACTCCCCCTCCTTACAATGATAAAACCCACACTCCCTGAAACAAGCACAAACACACTTCTATGACTAGCCTGTATAACAGCATTTATGGTAAAAATACCACTCTACGGCCTACACCTTTGACTGCCCAAGGCCCACGTTGAAGCACCAATTGCTGGCTCCATAGTCCTAGCAGCCGTATTATTAAAATTGGGGGGATACGGAATCATCCGTTTAACTCCAATTTTAACACCAACAACACAAACGCTCTGCTACCCATTCATTATATTAAGCCTCTGAGGCATAGTGATAACCAGCCTAATTTGTCTTCGCCAAACGGACCTAAAAGCAATCATTGCCTACTCCTCAGTCAGCCACATAGGACTAGTAATCGCCGCTACGCTTATCCAAACCCCATGGAGCCTCACAGGGGCTATAATCCTAATAATTGCCCACGGGTTCACCTCATCGATACTATTCTGCCTCGCGAACACGAACTACGAACGCACGCATACACGCACCCTACTCCTAACCCGCGGCCTTACAGTCGCGCTCCCATTAATGACTACTTGATGACTTATTTCTAACCTCATAAACCTGGCTCTACCACCAACAACTAACCTCATTGGCGAGCTAATTATTCTTATTACCCTGTTTAACTGAAACAGCATAACAATTATTCTAACCGGCACCACAACCCTCATTACTGCAACCTACTCACTTCACATCTTTCTCGCCACACAACGTGGCCATACACCACACCAAATACACCCCCCCACCCACACGCGCGAACACCTCTTAATGGCCCTACACCTCGCTCCGCTCATATTACTGATTTTAAATCCTATACTCATATCCAGACTACGGTAGACATAGTTTAATATAAAACACTAAGCTGTGGATTTAGTAACAGACCCTTAACAGGCCTTGTCCACCGAGAGAGTAAAACTAGAACTGCTAATTCCAGTGCCTGAGCCCAGCCAGCTCAGCTCCCTCCACTTTCAAAGGATAGCAGCAATCCACTAATCTTAGGCATTAACTCCCTTGGTGCAACTCCAAGTGAAAGTACATGTACGCCTCATTACTCCACACAACCCTAGCAGCAACAATTATCATTCTGCTTTTACCCCTTACTATCACAACTCCTACACACGCAATTACTATCACCCGTATAATAAAACTCGCCACAATGACCAGCACCATTCCAATACTCACCTTCCTCAACCAGGGCCTTGAATCAACTACAACCCGCCTAATCTGAACTACCACAAACCTTAACATCCAAATCAGCTTCACACTAGACATATACTCAATAATGTTTATCCCAATCGCCTTACTAATCACCTGGTCAATCCTAGAATTCACAAACTGATATATAGCCGCCGATCCCGAACTTAATAAATTCGCAAAATACCTGCTACTATTTTTAGTCGCCATACTTATCTTAACTACTGCTAACAACCTATTCCAACTGTTTATTGGCTGAGAGGGCGTGGGAATCATATCATTTATACTAATTAGCTGGTGACACGCACGGCCTAATGCCAACACAGCTGCATTACAGGCCATTATCTACAACCGTATCGGAGATATCGGCCTAATCTGCTCCCTAGCCTGATTCGCAATAAACCTAAACACCTGAGAAATCCAACTCCTCTTGCTACACCACCACCTCCCTGTCCTTCCACTTTTAGGCCTAATCCTTGCAGCCGCAGGTAAATCAGCCCAATTTGGACTGCACCCATGACTCCCCTCAGCAATAGAGGGTCCAACCCCTGTATCAGCACTACTGCACTCAAGCACCATAGTAGTGGCCGGAATTTTCCTACTAGTACGCACCCACCCCCTACTAGAGGCAAACTCGGTGGCATTATCAACTTGTCTCTGCCTCGGGGCCCTGACAACCACCTTTGCTGCCCTGTGCGCACTAACCCAAAATGATATCAAAAAAATCATTGCATTCTCTACATCAAGCCAGTTAGGCCTCATAATACTTACAGTTGGCCTAAACCAACCAGAATTAGCATTCTTACACATCTCCACACACGCATTCTTCAAGGCCATATTATTTCTATGCTCAGGGTCCATTATCCACAATTTAAACGATGAGCAAGACATCCGTAAAATAGGCGGAGTACAAAAAACAATACCAATCACGGCTTCTTGTATTACTCTAGGAAGCCTAGCCCTAATAGGCACCCCATTCCTAGCCGGATTCTACACCAAAGACACAATTATTGAAACAATAAACATATCAACCCTAAATGCCTGAGCCCTGCTCACCACCCTTGCTGCAACAGCCCTAACCGCCGCCTACAGCATACGACTAATTTTCCATGTACAACTGCACACCCCACGACACCAACCAACCTGCACCCCAACTGAAACACTCCCAGAACAAGTCCGGCCAATTGTCCGCCTTGCAATGGGCAGTATTCTAGCCGGCCTATTAATCTCCACGGCTCTCCTGCCTACCAAACCCCAAATCATAACCCTCGCCCCAATAACAAAACTTGCTGCCATGATTATAACACTAATAGGACTTATATACGCGCTAGACCTAGCATACCAAACCACCTACACATTAAAACCAAAACACACTCTCTACTATATCACTACCACGCAACTAAGCTTCTTCAATACACTAGTACACCGCACAACACCCAAACACAACATAAAATTTTCACAAACACTAGCACTACAATCAAACGACCTATTATGATATGAACACATTACACCAAACAAAGTAAAAACGCTAAACACCACACTCGCAACTAAACTCGCAACAACCCACACAGGGATAATTAAAACCTATCTTATAACCTTTATTCTGCTCCTACTCACATGCATCCTGTACATCAAACTTTACGGCACTCGCAGGACACCATATGATCCCCCTCGAATCAACTCTAAGACTACAAACAACGTTAATAACAAACCTCAGCCACACAACAACAATAACACCCCCCCCTCAGCAAACAACAATCCAACCCCACTAAAATCACCACGCAAGACAAACAAACCCCCATCCACCTTAATACCTACACCAAACCACTCAACAACCCCTCAACAAAACAACAAAACACTGATACTGTAACCTAATGAATACAACAACACAGAATAATCCCCCCATGCCTCTGGATGGGGGTCGGCTGCTAATGCCACAGAATAGGCAAAAACTACAAGCATTCCCCCCAAATAAATCAAAAGCAAGACTAAACCTACAAACGAGCCACCACACCCAACTATCACGCCCGAAGCCCCAACAGCACCCAATACCAATGACGCCGCCCCATAAAGAGGTGAAGGACTAGAAACAACTCCAACCACTCCAACAATAAAACACAAGACTAAAACAAAAATAAAATATATCATCCGTTTACTCTAGGACTAGCACTACCAAGACCTGTGATCTGAAAAACCACCGTTGTAATTCAACTAAGAAAACCCTAATGACCCCAATACGAAAGTCTCACCCCATCTTAAAAATCATCAACGCCTCATTAGTAGACCTCCCCGCCCCAGCCAACATCTCTGCGTGATGAAACTTTGGCTCACTCCTAGGCCTTTGCCTAATAATACAAATCCTAACAGGACTGTTTCTAGCCATGCACTACTCCGCCGACACAACACTAGCCTTCACTTCAATCGTCCACCTATGCCGCGATGTTCAATATGGCTGACTAATCCGAAATATCCACGCCAACGGGGCATCGATGTTCTTCATCTGCTTATACCTCCACGTCGGACGAGGCCTCTACTATGGCTCCTATCTCTATAAAGAAACCTGAAACATTGGTGTTCTACTTTTATTCCTGGTAATAGCAACGGCCTTCGTAGGATACGTTCTTCCATGAGGACAAATATCATTCTGGGGGGCTACAGTAATTACTAACCTCCTGTCTGCCATCCCCTACATCGGGCCTATACTAGTAGAGTGAATCTGAGGGGGATTCTCCGTAGACAACGCTACCCTAGTCCGCTTCTTCACTTTCCACTTCCTTCTGCCATTCATCATTATAGCCATAATAATCCTCCACATTATATTCCTACACGAAACCGGCTCAAACAATCCAACAGGATTAAACTCTAACCCGGACAAAATCTCCTTCCACCCATACTTTACCTACAAAGACTTACTCGGTGCCACACTTATAGTCACACTACTACTATACTTAGCCCTATTCTCCCCAACTTTACTGGGCGACCCAGAAAACTTCACCCCGGCCAACCCACTAGTAACACCCCCACACATCAAACCTGAATGATACTTCCTATTTGCCTACGCAATCTTACGGTCAATTCCAAACAAACTGGGCGGGGTTGTAGCGCTTGTCCTAGCAGTCGCAATTCTACTAATCATCCCATCTCTTCACACCGCAAAACAACGAAGTAGCACTTTTCGGCCCTACACCCAAATACTACTATGAACACTTACAGCCAACCTACTACTTCTCACCTGGATCGGAGGTCAACCTGTAGAAGACCCCTACATTCTCATTGGCCAAATCTTATCCACTACCTACTTCATCACCATCCTACTTCTCTCTCCCCTAATGAGCAAACTAGAAAACACGCTCATGAACTGATGCCCCTGTAGCTTACCAACCTAAAGCACTGGCCTTGTAAACCAAAGACGGGAACACACTCCCCTCGGGCAAACAAAAAAAGATAGTCACATCTATCGCTAGTCCCCAAAACTAGTATTTTAATTAAACTATTTTTTGAGATAGTTTAACGCATGTAAGTATAAAGCATTATATAGTACATTATATTAATGATATAGGACATACTATGTATAATAGTGCATACATCTATTTACCCCATGAATATTATATAGTACATTATATTAATGATATAGGACATACTATGTATAATAGTGCATACATCTATTTACCCCATGAATATTATATAGTACATTATATTAATGATATAGGACATACTATGTATAATAGTGCATACATCTATTTACCCCATGAATATTATATAGTACATTATATTAATGATATAGGACATACTATGTATAATAGTGCATACATCTATTTACCCCATGAATATCATTTACCATAGTAAACGCATAATCAACATAGACATATAATGAATTAAGCAGGGAAAGGTAAATGCATGTATTAAAGACCAGTTTATGGCTTTATCGTACATTGCACGTGAAATAACCAACCCTTGTATACGGACACTTCCGTTACAGGCGTCAGGCCCATGAATTGCATCGTGGCCCACAAGACTTTTTCCAAGGCCTCTGGTTCCTATCTCAGGGACGGAAATAGCTGTCCACCTAACAAGACTTTTTCCAAGGCCTCTGGTTAATGGACTACTTACTTTTAACTCATACTCATAGCTACCCTGTACTGTCAGGCAGCTGGTATCTTTTTTTATTTTCTCTTTGGCTTCAGAACCACTGGCCGACTCAGCGCAGCCTCGCGGGCTTGCGGGAGGGTCAGATTAAATTGTAACTGAACCTACGGTGCAATGAGGACGAACACAGATAACCATCAGGGGCTAATTAATTCATGCTTGAAAGACATACATTTTTGACCCATGTGCGTTGCACTAAATTTACTGATTAAAATTCGTGTAATTTAGTGACACTCTTCCCCCAAACCGCTAGACCAATCAAAATTCTACCCACAACAGCGGTCTACACACAAAATTGATATCAAATATACTACCAAACACACCAACATACCCATGCCATACACATGCCATACACATGCCATACACATGCCATACACATGCCATACACATGCCATACACATGCCATACACATGCCATACACATGCCATACACATGCCATACACATGCCATACACATGCCATACACATAACACACTCGCCCACACGCGCGTTTCTGCGGCAAACCCCCCTTACCCCCCACTAAGCCATCAATGGCGTAATCAAATTTGCTTCTCGCCAAACCCCTAAAACGAGATTTGATTACACCATCTATGCCTAGCCCGCGGTCCTAGACATGCCGTACTAATTACAGCACCTCCACCACGGCACAATTCACAACCCCAAAAATCACATTTTACATAATTTTATATTTCTATATATACATATACATATATGTATATGTACGCCCCATGC